AATAAGGTGCCTGATAAAAGGATTATCTTGATAGGATAAAACATGTATGCTATACTCTTATTGTAAAATCAAGGATTAAACTTGCCCGTAAAAATCAAAATTTTCTGTGCTTCATTACACCTATTTACAAATAATACAAAAAGGTAAGCTAACTTCAAGCTTTTAGGTTCATACCCTGCAAATGAAAGTAAAATCTTTCCCTTTTTAATTAAAATAAATTCTTCAAAAGTATTTTTCTTAAGCTTTATAATTGTTGGGGTTATAATTTGCTTATGTTCAAATAACTGATTATTTATTTGAGCCGGGTTAGAATTATCTTTAATTACATTATTACCAATTATGCAGACTAAACTTATAATTACTTCAGAATCAATAATAAAATATTTTCTTGTTCAAAGAATTAGTTCTGGGTTATTAATTATTGGACTGATAATTATTTTAACAAATACTATATCAAATTATTTCATTATAACAGTAGCCATCTTAATAAAAATGGCTGTAGCACCTTTCCATTCTTGACTTATTTCAGTAATTGAGCCTCTTCAACCATTAGCTATAATACTAATATTAACAGTATCAAAAATTTCACCATTAATAATCTTATCATTCACTCAAATCTCAATTTCAGTTATTATCTTTATTACATTAACTACAGGGTCAATTATAGGATTAAACCAATCAGCTGTGAAAAAATTAATTGCTTACTCATCAATTTTTAATATAGGTCTTATTATTATAGCTATCAAAAACAATTTTATCTGATCATTTTATTTATTAGTTTATTCTATATTGATCTTAATGTTAATTTGAATTTTAAATAAAATAAATTCAATTTATACAAATCAAATAATCCTAAATGAAGAATTGACAGTAAATAAATATGCACTATGAATTAATTTACTATCATTGGGGGGAATACCTCCTTTAATTGGATTCTCCATCAAATTAGTAATTATTGAATTTTCAATCAGAAAAATAATAATTATAAACTTATTAGTAATAATTTTAATATCTACAGTAGTAATATTTTTTTATCTACGAATAAGATACTTAACTTTAATATTTTATTCATATTCACCTAAATGAAACATACATAATACAAAAAAAATTTCATCACTAATTATTATTTTAAATTTAATTTTAACCCCCTTTATTTTATTAATCAAAACTTTAAACTAAGATTTTAAGTTATAATTAAACTATTAACCTTCAAAGTTAATTAAGCTTTTTAAGCAAATCTTAGAATTACTTCATCTTAAAACTTGCAATTTTATATTTTTATTAAAATACAAGATTAAAATTACTAAGAAAGCTAAACAAAGCTTTTAAGTAAATTTACAGTTTACTACTTAAATCAGACACCTTAGTTATGAAAAAATGACTTTACTCCACAAATCATAAAGATATCGGAACTATATATTTTATTTTTGGAATTTGATCAGGAATAGTAGGAATGATATTAAGAATATTAATTCGAATTGAATTAACTCAACCTGGACCTTTTATTACAAATGATCAAGTATATAATGTAATTGTTACCTCTCATGCATTTATTATGATTTTTTTTATAGTAATACCAATTATAATTGGAGGTTTTGGAAACTGGCTTTTACCTTTAATAATTGGAGCCCCGGATATGGCATTCCCACGAATAAATAATATAAGATTTTGATTATTACCCCCTTCTCTTACATTACTAATAATAAGTTCAATAGTAGAAACAGGAGCAGGCACGGGATGAACAGTCTACCCCCCCTTATCAAGAAATGTTGCCCACTCGGGTGCAAGTGTAGATTTAGCAATTTTTTCATTACATTTAGCAGGTATTTCATCAATTTTAGGAGCAGTAAATTTCATTACAACAGTAATTAATATACGATCAAATAGATTAACTTTAGACCGAACCCCTTTATTTGTATGATCAGTAGTAATTACTGCAGTATTATTATTATTATCATTACCTGTATTAGCAGGTGCAATTACTATATTATTAACAGACCGTAATTTGAATACATCATTCTTTGACCCCTCAGGAGGGGGTGACCCAATTTTATACCAGCATCTATTTTGATTTTTTGGGCATCCTGAAGTTTACATTTTAATCTTGCCTGGATTTGGGATAATTTCTCATATTATTACACAAGAAAGAGGGAAAAATGAATCTTTTGGATATATTGGTATAATTTATGCTATAATATCAATTGGATTACTAGGATTTGTAGTTTGAGCTCATCATATATTTACAGTAGGTATGGATGTTGATACACGAGCATATTTCACTTCAGCAACTATAATTATTGCAGTGCCAACCGGAATCAAAGTATTTAGTTGAATAGCAACTATACACGGAATCCCAATTAAAAAAAGTGTTCAAATACTTTGATCTTATGGTTTCGTATTCTTATTTACTTTAGGAGGATTAACCGGAATTATTTTATCAAATTCATCTATTGATGTTATTCTTCATGATACTTATTATGTAGTAGCACATTTTCATTATGTACTATCTATAGGAGCAGTGTTTGCTATTATTGCTGGATTTATCCATTGATTCCCGTTATTTACTGGGTTAACATTAAACCCTAAATGACTAAAAATTCAATTCTTATTTATATTTATTGGAGTAAACTTAACATTTTTTCCCCAACACTTCTTAGGATTGAGAGGGTTCCCTCGACGATATTCTGATTACCCAGACATTTATTTATCATGAAATAATTTATCATCTATTGGTAGATTAATCTCATTTATTAGAGTCTTAATATTAATATTTATTATTTGAGAAAGATTAATCTCAAAGCGTATAATATTATTTTCCATTAATAATATTTCATCTATTGAATGATTACAAAAGATACCACCAGAAGAACATTCATACAGAGAACTACCTTTACTAACAAATTAATCTAATGTGGCAGAATAAATGCAATGAGCTTAAAATTCATGTATAAATGACTACATTTCTTTAGAAATAGCCTCATGATCAAACTTAAATACACAAGATGCAAATTCACCTGTAATAGAACAATTAATTATATTTCATGATCACACAATAATAATTATTGTAATAATTACAACTATTGTTTTATATATAATGCTAAGACTAATAATAAGAAAATTTATAAATCGAATACTTTTAGAAGGTCAATTAATTGAGCTAATTTGAACAATTTTACCTGCAGTCTTACTAATCTTTATCGCATTACCTTCTTTAAAGATTTTATATATAATTGAAGAAACCAACAAACCTTTAATTTCTATTAAAGCTATTGGACACCAATGATTCTGATCTTATGAATATTCAGATTTCAAAAAAATTGAGTTTGACTCCTACATAAAACCAACTAATGAACTAGAAAACAGTGAATTTCGATTATTAGAAACTGATAATAAAATTGTTTTACCATTTAATACACAAACCCGAATTTTAGCAACATCTTCTGATGTAATTCACTCATGAACTATTCCCTGCTTAGGGTTAAAAATTGATGCTTCGCCAGGACGAATTAATCAAGGTAATATTTTAATAAAACGACCAGGATTATTTTACGGGCAATGCTCTGAGATCTGTGGGGCAAATCATAGCTTTATACCTATCGTATTAGAAAGAATAAATATAAATGGATTTTTAAACTGACTAAAAAACTTTTCATTAAGTTACTTAAAGCAAGTACTGGTCTCTTAAACCATTTTATAGTAAAGTAGCGACTACTCTTAATGAAAGATTTAGTTTAATATAAAACATAAAGTTGTCAACTTTAAAAAACTTAATAAGTAATCTTTTTGCCTCAAATATCACCTATATGATGAACACTAATTATAACATTATTTATTTTCTCATTTATCATAATAATAGTAATAGTTTACTTTGAATTCAAAAAAAAAATTAATTATAATACTAATCTAAATTATAAAATAATAAACTGGAAATGATAACTAATCTATTTTCTGTATTTGACCCTTGTACTGGTTTGTTATCACTAAACTGAATGAGAACAATTATTTTCTTAATAATTATACCTTTTAAATTCTGATTAACCCCTAATAAAAATATTATAATTTACAAATTTATCACAGAATCTTTAAGAAAAGAAATTAAAATAATTATACCTCACAAAGGTATTTTACTAATTATACTAAGAATATTCTTATTTATTTTAATTAATAATTTTATAGGATTAGCACCCTATGTATTTACATCTTCTTCACATCTAGTATTTTCATTAACAATAGCATTACCACTATGATTAGCATTTATTTTGTATGGATGAATTAATAAACCTAAGTCAATATTTACTCATTTAGTACCCTTAGGTACACCTGCAATATTAACCCCCTTTATAGTTATAATTGAGACGGTTAGAAATTTAATTCGCCCAGGATCACTTGCAGTACGATTAACTGCTAATATAATTGCTGGACATTTATTAATATCTCTATTAGGGGGTACACAATCAATTATTATTATAATTTCAACAATAATTATTTTTGTAACCCTAATGCTATTTGAAATAGCTGTATCAACAATTCAAGCTTATGTTTTTATAACATTAAGAACATTATATTCTAGAGAAATTTAATTATGAATAATCACCCATTTCATTTAGTTGATAAAAGACCTTGACCTTTAACGGGATCTATCGGATTAATAACATTAATATTAGGTATAATTATATGATTTCATAAAATTAAAATAAGATTATTTATACTAAGAATTTTAATTATTATGATAACTATAATTCAATGATGACGTGACGTCACACGAGAATCTACATTTCAAGGTCTACACACAATAAAAGTAACCCTAGGAATAAAAATAGGAATACTTTTATTTATTGTTTCAGAAATTTTATTTTTTTTATCATTTTTTTGAGCATTCTTTCACAGAAGATTGTCCCCTTCAATAGAAATTGGGCTAACGTGACCTCCTAAGGGAGTCCAACCATTTAATCCTATAAATGTACCAATATTAAATACTATAATTTTACTGAGTTCAGGAATTACTATTACTTGGGCTCATAATTCCTTAATTAATAAAAATTATAGACAAATAATTCAAAGAACAATAATAACCGTAATATTAGGGGTATACTTTTCAATTCTTCAATTATATGAATATATTGAATCACCATTTTGTATTTCAGATTCAATTTACGGTGCTACCTTTTTTGTAGCTACAGGATTCCACGGATTACATGTAATTATTGGAACGTTATTTATTATAGTCTCACTTAATCGTATACTTAAACTCCATATATCAAAAGATCATCACGTAGGATTTGAAGCGTCAGCATGATACTGGCATTTTGTAGATGTAGTATGATTATTCTTGTATATTTCAATTTACTGATGAGGTAATTAAACTTATTTAATATAAAAAGTATATTAAGCTTCCAACTTAAATGTTTCATTAGAAAATAAGTAATAATTTCAATTTTAAAATTTATTTTATTAATTGTAATGATTAACTTAGTAATCTCCGTCATAATTATAATAATTAACAAAAAACAAATCTCTGATAGACAAAAATCTTCACCCTTCGAATGTGGATTTAACCCAATAACATACAAGCGATTACCATTTTCAATCCATTTTTTTTTAATTGCAGTTATTTTTTTAATCTTTGACATCGAAATTATTATTATTCTACCAATAATTTTAACTTTAAAAAGATCTCAATTAACAGCTTGACTTCTTACATCCACAATTTTTGTATTAATCTTAATTCTGGGACTTTATCATGAATGAATAAATGGTATATTAAACTGAACTAAATAATTAATGGGTTGTATTTAAATATAATATCTGATTTGCATTCAGAAGGTGCTAATCGTAGTCTTCCTAATATAACATAGAAGTAAAATTTTACATTTAGTTTCGACCTAAAATTTAAGGTATTAAACCTCATGTTTTAATTGAAACCAAAATAGAGGTAACTTATTGTTGATAAGAAAATTGAATTAAATTCCAATTAAAGGTTAAGACATAGAAATAGCTGCTAACTAATTTCTAAAGCGGTTAGATTCCGTTTACCTTTTATATTCATATAGTTTAAAAAAAACACTTTATTTTCATTAAAAAAATGATTAAATACTATCTATGAATAAAAACATTTTAAAAGTTTAACTTTCCTTTATAACTTCAATATAACACTCTAATTAATAAGCTATTAAAATATATAATAATTAATAATCAAACCGCAAAAGTAAAAAATATTACCTTAATTCTATTATTAGAATAAGACTGAAAATAATTAGATAACTTTAATAAATAAAAAGAAATACCCATACCACCGTATAATTCACCCCAGGTTAATAAAAACTTAAATTCAGAATTAAAAGAATATAAACTATTATATAAATAATAAGAATAACTAAATATAAATCATATATTAGAGAATAAATAAAAAGTTTGATTAAAAACAAAACCCCTGAATTCTCTTAAATGAAATCCTAATCAAAACCCTAAAAAAACAAAAAATAAAGGAATAATCTTTAAATAAATAGGCAATAAAATAATTGAAAAATCAATAAGTAAAAGCCATAAAATTAAACAACCAAATAAAACCGAACCTAGAGTTAAAAAAAAAATTCTAAATTTTATAATTGACTTATCTTCGTAAAAAAAAAAATGACACTTAAATTTAGTTCTCAAAATTATTCTATAATAAAATAAACGAACTGTATAACAACAAGTTAAACCAACTCTTAAAAAAAAAATAATATTAAAAACTAACCCTATTGAATATATTGAACTTATTTCTAAAATTAAGTCCTTAGAATAAAAACCAGATAAAAAAGGAATACCACATAATGCTAAATTAGACAAATTAAAACAAGCTGTACAAAAAGGTAAAAAATTACAAACTGAACCTATAAAACGAATATCTTGATTATCATTTATATAAAAAATAAAAATACCGGCACAAAGAAATAACAAAGATTTAAATATAGCATGACTTAATAAATGAAAAAAAGTTAAATTAACAAAACCTAAAAACAATGATCTCATTATTAAACCTAACTGTCTTAAAGTAGATAAAGCAATAATTTTCTTTAAATCAAATTCATAGTTAGCACAAAATGAAGATATAAATATAGTTAATATACTCAAAAACAAAAAAATCATATTATTATAAACCATTAAATTAAAGAAACGAATAAGAAGATATACCCCTGCAGTAACTAAAGTTGATGAGTGAACCAAAGCTGATACAGGAGTAGGAGCTGCTATTGCAGCTGGTAGCCAAGAAGAAAAAGGAATTTGAGCTCTCTTAGTAAAAGAAGAAATAATAATTATGTAAAATAAATATGAATTATACAAATCAATATAAAAAATAAAATGTCATCTACCGAAAGAAATTATTCAAGCTAAAGAAATTAATAACCCAATATCACCTAAGCGATTAGTTAAGCAAGTAATTATACCAGCCAAATAACTTTTTATTGAATTAAAATAAATAACTAAACAATAAGAAACTAAACCTAAACCATCCCAACCTAACAAAATTCTAATTAAATTAGGACTAATAATCATTAAAAATATACTTAAAACAAATAAAATAACTAAAAAAAGAAAACGATTTCTACTATAAGAGCCAATTCCTATATAGTCCATTCTGTAAAATACAACCATTGAAGAAATAAATAAAACTACGGAAATAAATAAACTTCTGACTCAATCTAATAAAATAATATAATAAATTCTAAAGGAATTAAATTCTATAATCTTCCACTCTAATAAATAACAAAAGTCAAATAAGATTGAATTCAAAAAAAAAAAAAAAAAAAAAAAGAAAAAAAAAGCAGCAACAATCCCCAATAAAAATAATAATTAAATTTTAACAAAACTTAAAGTTAAATTAACATCTAAGACACCACAAATCTTTATTTTTATTAAACTATTTAAATTAAAAAAAAGAATTTATACCTAATAAAATAAGTGTTAATGGAATTAAATGAATAAAAAGAAGTAAATATTCACGAGAATAACCTGAACTAAATCTATAAAGAAAATTAAAAGAACCATGCTGGGTATAACTAAATAAATAAAAACTAAAACAAGCCGAAAAAAAAGAAATAAAAGCAAAATAATACGAAGAATATGATCAATAAAATAATATTCTACCTAAAATAAGAACTTCACTTAAAAGATTTAAACTCGGCGGACAACCTATATTAAAAGCACTAAATATAAATCATATAATACATATTCTAGGTATAAAATTTAATAAACCTTTATTAAAAAAAAATCTACGACTTGAAAACCGCTCATAAGAAATATTTGCTAAACAAAATAAGCCAGAAGAACATAATCCATGAGAAATTATTATAAAATATGAACCTAAAACTCCTCATTTTGTTATTCTTACTAAACCTAAAATACATAATCTTATATGGGCCACAGAAGAATAAGCAATTAAACATTTAACATCACATTGAACTAAACAAATTAAACTAACTAACAACCCACCTACTATTCTAATTGAATACCAAATGAAACTATAATGTAAGAATAATGATTCATTAAGAAGTATAACACGTAAAAATCCATAACCACCAATTTTTAATAATAACCCAGCTAAAATTATGGAACCTGAAATTGGGGCTTGTACATGAGCTTTTGGTAATCAAAAATGAACTATAAATATAGGAAGTTTAACTAAAAAGGCAAAAATTATAAAAAAATGAATTAAAAAAAAATTTGGGACATAATAGGATATGCCAAAAAACAGAGTTAAATTATTTATATATAAGTAAACCAAAACAACAAATAAGGGTAAAGAAGCAAATAATGTATAAAAAAACAAATAAAAACCAGCAATTAATCGTTCAACTTGATAACCCCACCCAAAAATTAAAATTATTAAAGGAACTAATCTCAATTCAAAAAAAACGTATATTAAAAATATATTTAAACAACAAAAAATCATAATAAGAATAATACATAATACTAAACAAATAAATATAAATAAAGAACTATTTTTTGTGTTATTAATTTTATTTCTAGAGATAATTATCAAAGAAATAATGAAGATTCTTAAAAGAATTAAACCGTAAGAGTAAAAATCAACCCCTAAAAAATAAGAAATATTAGAAAAATAATCATTAAAAAAAAAAAAAAAAAAAAAAACTACAGAAATCAATAAACCTATTTGAAATAATCATCAACATCTATTTAACTGAAAAAAAAATAAAGGGATTAAAAAAATTAAATAAAAAATTAATTTTATCATAAAATTAAAGAATTTAAATAATCATTTCCATGACAACGAATTATTATAACTAGGACTCTTAACCCAATAACTCCCTCACAAACATAAAAAGTTATTATAAACAAATAAATATAAAAAGAATAATTAAATATAGAACAATACAATAAAATTAATAAAAGTAGAATAATAACCAATATTTCTAAGCTAATTAAACACAAAAGAATATGTTTACGAATAAAAATAAAACTAACAATACTTATAAAAAAGATATAAGAAACAAAATAAAATGTCATAAGTTTTAATAATTTAATAAAAATATTGATTTTGTAAATCAAATTTGAGTAAAATCTCTTAAATCATCAGCAAAATGAATTAACATATCTTAAATCCCCAAAATTTAAATTTTAAATAAACTAAATGCTGAAATTAAATTTATTTTATTAAAATTTTTAACAATTATTAGCTCTATTGCCCCATTAATAAAAAATCCTATGTCTTTAGGATTCTTATTATTAACTCAAACCATTATAATAATTTTATTTGTTAATACAATTTTAAGAACATCATGATTTACTATAGTCACATTTTTAATAATAATTGGAGGATTATTAATTATTTTTATATATATAAGAAGAATTGCATCTAATGAAAAATTTAAAATTAAAATCAACTTTACTATAATTATTTTTATTATTTTTATAATTTCAGATGAATTACTTTTAGAAAATCAATTAAGAGAAACACAAGAGATTTTATTATCATATAATAATGACTTATCTTTAATTAAAATATATAATACAAAATCCATAATTATAACTGTAATAATAGTTCTATATTTACTTATCACAATAATTTGTGTTTCTAAAATCGTAAAACATCATGAAGGCCCTCTTCGATCTTATAAATAATTAATTTATGAATAAACCTATACGAAAACAAAATCCAATTTTCAAAATCTTAAATTATTCAATTATTGATTTACCAGCACCTATTAATATTTCTTTATGATGAAATTTTGGAGTTTTATTAGGGTCCTGCTTAGCTATTCAATTAATTACAGGAATTCTATTATCAATGCATTACAGCGCTACTATTGACACAGCTTTTAACAGACTAAGACATATCATACGAGATGTAAACTACGGTTGACTATTACGTTCTATCCACTCTAATGGGGCATCATTATTCTTTATTTGTATTTATTTACATACAGGACGAGGAATTTACTATGGATCATACAAATTTATTAAAACCTGAATAACGGGAGTCTTAATTATATTACTAACAATAGCAACAGCATTTTTAGGGTATGTTTTACCCTGAGGTCAAATATCATTTTGGGGGGCTACAGTAATTACTAATTTACTTTCAGCTTTCCCGTATATTGGAGCAAGATTAGTAAGTTGAATTTGGGGGGGTTTTGCAGTAGATAATGCAACATTAAATCGATTCTTTAGACTTCATTTTATATTGCCTTTTATTATCAGACTAATAGTAGTAATTCATATTTTTTTCTTACATATAACTGGATCAAACAACCCAATTGGTCTAAATTCTAATACAGATAAAATTCCATTCCATCCTTACTTCTCTATTAAGGATTTAACAGGAATTTGTATCACAATATTATTACTATTATTACTTAATTTTAGTGACCCTTTTCTTCTATCTGACCCAGATAATTTCATTAATGCTAACCCTATAGTTACCCCAGTTCATATTCAACCTGAATGATACTTTTTATTTGCATACGCAATCTTACGTTCTATCCCTAACAAACTAGGAGGAGTAATAGCATTATTTGCCTCAATTTTAATTTTAATAATTTTACCGTTTTCTATAAAAATAAAATTTAAAGGAATTAGATTCTACCCACTAGCTCAAATTAATATTTGAGTTTTCCTAACGACAACAATTTTATTAACATGAATTGGAGCACGGCCAGTAGAATTACCCTACACTGATATTGGCGCCGCCTTAACAGTTTTATATTTCTCATACTTTATTTCTGATCCTATACTGACAAAATACTGAGATAAATTAACTTATTAGTTATTTAGCTTATTAAAAGCATTTATTTTGAAAATAAAAGAAAGGGTTTACTTAATAACTTAACAAAAAAAAATGATAAAAGACAAAGAACTTAACTAAAATAAAAAGTAAAATATAGTTTAAAGAAAGGGGTAAATAACACTTCCAGGCTATATACATTAATTTATCATAACGATAACGAGGTAAAGTACAACGAATCCATACAAAAAAAAAACAAATAAAAATTAATTTTAAAAAAAAAATAAATGAAAAAAAATTCCCGCCTAAAAAAATTAGGCAAGTAATTAGTCTAATAAAAATAATACTTGAATATTCTGCAATAAAAAGAAATGCAAATCCACCTGCCCCATATTCAATGTTAAACCCAGAAACCAATTCACTTTCTCCTTCAGAAAAATCAAAAGGAGTTCGGTTAGTTTCTGCTAAGCAACAAGAAAGTCAACAAAAAAATATTGGTAAAGAAAAAAAAATAAATCAACACAAAATTTGAGTATAACTAAAGTTTATCAGACTATAACTGTCACATAAAAAAAAATAACCTAATAAAATCAAAGATAATGAAACTTCATAAGAAATAGCTTGTGAAACTCTACGAATACACCCAAGAAGAGCGTAAATTCTATTAGAAGACCAACCGCAAATAATTAAGCTGTAAACTCTAATTCTAGAACAACATAAAAAAAAAAGAAAGCCATAATTGAAGTTTAAACAATTCACGTAAAACGGAAATAAAGCCCAAATAAATAAAGATTGTAGCAAGCTTAAAATAGGACAAATAAAATATATAAAAAAATTTGAATTTGTTGGGTAAACTTGTTCTTTAAGAAATAATTTTAACCCATCTCTAAAGGGTTGAAAAAGCCCAAAATAACCAACTTTATTTGGGCCTTTGCGATTATGACTGTAACCTATAATTTTTCGTTCTAATAAAGTGTAAAACCCTACTGAAACAAGAACTATTAAAAGTATAAAAAAACTAGTAATTATTAAAATTACTAAATATGACTAAAGTCATTTTATTAAATCCTAAATTTAATGCATAAATCTGCCAACCTAGCCTATATTAAATTCGTTTAAATTGTATATTAAATAATAATAAAATATTTGGTCCTTTCGTACTAAAATAAATATAATAAATAAAGATAGAAACCAACCTGGCTCACACCGGTTTGAACTCAAATCATGTAAGAATTTAAAAGTCGAACAGACTTAATTAAAAAGATACTGCTCCAAAAATTTATCTTAATTCAACATCGAGGTCGCAAACTTGAATATAAATTAGGACTCTCCATTCAAATTACGCTGTTATCCCTAAGGTAACTTTTGCTTTAATCAATTATTGATTCATAAATATTCTTAAATAAAGAATTTAAAAAATAAAGTTTAAATTTATTTATCACCCCAATAAAAAATAAGTTAATAAAATTTATTTACATAAAAATTATAATTAAAAACCTAATTAAAGTTCTCTAGGGTCTTTTCGTCCCATACTAATAATTTAGCTTTTTTACCAAAAAATTAAATTAAAAAATTATATATAATTATAATTGATATCTCATTAATTCCTTCATACCAGCCCCCAATTAAGAAGCTAATTATTATGCTACCTTTGTACAGTCAGGATACTGCAGCCATTTAAAATACTCATAGGGCAGAAATTACCTTTAAATTTAAACTAAAGGAAATGTTTTTGATAAACAGTTGGAAAAAATAATTGTTGAATTCAATTTATATACGTATATATTCTACTAATTTAATCATTATGAAAAATAAAAAAAAATAATTAAATTCACTTTATAAAAAAATAAATAAAATTAAATCTCATAAACTTAAAATAATTAATTATAAACTTAATATAAAATTTAAAAATTTGGGCAAATAAAAAAATAATTATTATATAAATATATTAAGATTATCCCTAATAAAATAAAATTATATTTAAAAATTAAGAATTTAAATAATTTAAAATTAAATTTGATCTAAAGCAACCAGATATAAATTGAAATCAATTAACTTATAATTATTAATAAAATATATAAAAATTTTTTGTAACAAATAAAATTAAATCATATTAAATATTTCAATTTCGGGAAAATAAAATAATTAAAATAATTAATTAACCCTGATACAAAAGGTACAATAAACAATTAAAACTTCACAAAAAAAAAATACTTTACAGAAAATTAAAAAAAAAATTCTTTTGTACTAAATATAAATTAAAAAATTAATTAAAATATATTAATAATCGAAAAGAATTATAAAATTTTCAGTTTAATGTAAATAAATAGCTTTAAATAAGCTACATTTCGCTTTATTCTAATTACACTTTCCAGTACAATTACTTTGTTACGACTTATCTCAATTTAAATGAGAGTGACGGGCAATATGTGCATAAATTAAATAATTATTCAAATAAAATAATTATTTTAAATTACTATCAAATCCTAATTCAAATAAATTTAAAAATTAATTTTCCTATATATTAAAATTTAAAGTAACCCACGCTTTCTTAAAAATAACTGCACCTTGACCTAACATAAAATAATTAAATAAAAAAAGTATATTCTAAAAAAAATACTCCAAATATAGAGGTATACAAATATACTTTAAGTAAAACCTATCGTGGTTTATCAATTAAAGAACAGGTTCCCCTAATAATAATTTACCGCCAAATTATTCAAATTTTATAGAAAATAACTATTAATGTTAAAGTATAAAAAATTAAATATAAAATAACAGGGTATCTAATCCTGGTTTCTAAGAAAGATTTACTAAAATTTAATCAAGAAATTAACTTAAATAAAAATTTCACTTAAGTAAATAAATTTTTAATTCAAAAATAAAAATTAAAACTAAAGAAATTAATTTTCTTAAATTGTTTAACCGCGAATGCTGGCACAATATTTTTCTAAAATCAATGCATAACTTAATTGTAAAACAATATAAAAATATTTATTACTGATAAAACTTTTATTAAAAATAAAACGTATAATATCTGCAAAAAATTAATTTTTAAGACAAAATCAAACTTAATTCAATTTTTGAAATTTTTGCAGATAGAAAACCTCAACTAGGGGTCAACAGTTAATTTTATGCCGTTGGGGGGACATTTTGAACCAAAATAATTTTAATTAAAACTAAGCTGTTGGGACTTAATTAAATTTTAATTAAATGATTAACTTTTCGCTAAATAACTAATAAGCTAAAAAATATTACATAGATAAACCTTAATCACTATGAACTAGATTTATTATACAATTATATTCAATCTTTTTTTTTTTTTTTTTTCCTTACGAAAAAAAAAAAAGATTGAATAATGATTAATATAATAATTAATTTAAATATTTAATTATAATTAAATATTATCAGTTAAATTATAATAAATATTTATCAAATATGAATTAATATAGTTAAATAATATATAATAATGTAATTATATATAATTAAATCTACCCTCTTTATGAGTAGAGGGTAGATTTATTATACCATTTATTATTAATGTAAATTATATAATTATTATATTATAATATATATAAATATACAAAACATTAATATCATATA